GTGCCAAAATAACAGCTGCGAAGAAGAACAAAAGGCCTTGTACACGTAATGGATCTTGAAGTACTATTTCTGCATCTCCCTGACCAAATCCGCCTACATTAGGATTACTTGTCAACGGTTGATCCAATTTGATAGATTCGCCTTCTGAAACAAGAAGTTCTGGCCCCGGAGGGATAATATCAACCACTTGACGCCCATCCGACGCATCCGCTATGGTTATTTCGTATCCCCCCTTTTCTTTTCGTAGGATTTTGCTTACTATACCTGATGCTGTAGCATTATAAACTGTATTGTTACTTTTGCTCCCGTCAGGATAAATCTGGCCCCTTCCCCTGTTTCCACCTACGTATATAGGATATTTTAAGAAGTGAATGTCTTTCTTAGTAGCGGGGTCCGGGGAAAGAATAGGAAAGGTGATTTCACTATATTTCTGACCAGGAACAGGGCCTATGACAAGAATATTTTTTTGATTGGGGCGATAGCTCTGAAAAGACAAATTACCCATCTTTTCTTTTATCTCGGGGGAAATACGATCGGGAGGGGCTAATTCAAAACCCTCTGGTAAAATAAGAACAGCCCCCACATTCAAACCTCCCTTTTTACCATTAGCAAGAACTTGTTTCAGTTGCGTATCATAAGGAATTCGAACAACTGCTTCAAATACAGTATCGGGAAGTACCGCTTGCGGAACCTCAATATCCACTGGTTTATTAGCTAAATGGCAATTGGCGCATACAATACGCCCAGTCGCTTCTCGTGGATTTTCATAACCCTGCTGTGCAAAAATGGGATATGCATTTGAAATGGATGTACGAGTTATTATATATATCATGAGCGATGCGGAAATAGATCGAGTAATCTGTTCCTTTATCCAAGAAAAAGTATTTCTAGTTTGCATGGTCCAATCATTGATCCCGAAAATTTCTACAATAAATTGGGGTAGGTCACTAATGGAGTTTCCTATCCACGATTCTGTTATTTACTGGAATAATTTGACTCGATTAATCTATAGGAATATAGGATGAATCTCCGGGATGGGTAGAAATAGAAAGGGATTTTCAATGGTACAACTGCAAAGTAAGAAACATTATAATTGGATTAGGTAGATCATTTTTCAGTCATTCATTGAATGATAAATCACTACAAGTGACGGAGATACACGATTTAAATAACGGAAAATCCAATATTTTAAAATTGTATCTAGAATGACTGGAAAAGTGGAAACAAGGCCAGATATAATTTGATCATTATGAACAAATCCAAAATCCTTGTAGACAAAGCCAATCATCAATTCCCAACCATGGGGCGAATGAAATCCGATACATAAATCAGTTAATAAAAGAAGAGAAAAAGCTTTTATTGTGTCACTTAAGTTATATAGGAATTCCTGGGCCCAAGAGTTAAGAATAACAAGTTCTTTATTACCCAAAATAGAATAACCACTTAGAATAATGAAACAGATTATATTTGTCGAGAAGTGCAAAATCGTATGAATACGACCCTCGTTTTGTATCTTGATTAATTGGATTGTTTCTTTGTGAATTCCTATACGAAGGTTTTGTAGATGTGTCTCCGAGTATTCCTTGATCATTTCCTCTAAGAAGAGGAGTTCCTCTAATTCTATGAATTTTTCTAGAATACTCTTTTCTTCAATATCATTCAAAAAAGTTTCGGATTGCCTAGTATTCCACCAATTAGTAACCCACGATTCCAGACTTTTTTGAAATAAGAGAGAAATCCACCAGGGCAAAAATACGATAGATACAAGATATAAAAGAGGAGTGAATGCTTTCTTTTTTGCCATTTTTTCATCTGTGAATTGTTAATGAACCCATCTCATTCGTCAACTCTATGTAATCTAATATTTCTTATTTCTCTCACGCATCAATTCTATTACAAGTTATCGAACCTATGAATCTATTCACTATTTTTTATTTGTGATTTCGTAGTTAGGCCTTGAATTAGGCCTTGAATCTAGAAAAAAATACAAAAATAGACGAAAAATTCGAATGAATAAATAATCAAAAAATATTGTTTCCCTATAGTCAAATTTGAAGCACATATCTCCTTTCGATGAATGCCCCGAAAACCACTTTAAATAATGAATATGAATATTATTCAGATTTTGATACGAAAGAACTCCTTTTCTATCATTATATAAAAATCTCTAATATTTCGAAAAATTTTAACTTACTATGAATAGTCAGGGATAGAATAATTGAGGGAATTTTCTGAAAAATATTGTGAAAAATGAGTGGCAAAAAACGACAGAAATTGGCTAGTTATCATTATAAGAGATCCAATTTTTTGGTCATTAAGGAGCACAAAAAGAAGCGTCGAAAAAATGACAAGATATGCTCTATCTGAATCTAAAGTCTCAATTCCAACAATGAAAAAGGGGGGATTCCTTATTTCGAAATGGTTGATTATGAGATATTTCGATTTGTTTATTATTATTTTTTTATTGAGTTGTGGATATTTCGATACATATAAAAGATCCCCAAAAGAGTTTTTTTATACTTGTTCCATATATGTCTGCTTTGACTCGAATGAATGTTCTGAAGAAACCTCAATTAAGTTATGTTCTAGAAAAAGAGGATTCTTGCGTTTTTGCCCTCCTGCTGAAAGCATTCATTTATCGGCTCATTTCTTAAAATACTTCAATTGGTACACGCAAGAAATAGGCCAATTCAGCAGCTTTTTGTTCCATTTCCCGCGGAGTAAAATTCTCATCAGTACGAGTCAATGGAATGGCTCCCTGGCCTCTGATATCCATATAAAGGACACGCCGAGCATAAATACCCTCTTTAACTTCTATTCTGACGGATTGAATATCTTTTATAAGAAATCGGAGAAAGACCCGACGATTTTTTCCAGGAAATCCCCAACGAAAGATACACACTATTCCGTCTTTTATATCAAATCGATCATAACCACTACCTACATTCCACGAAATTGTGCACCACAAATAGGAGCTAATAAAAAGACCCGCGATCCCATAGAAAGACATCACAATTCCTTGTGGAAAAAAAACGATTTCCTGAGACGGAAATAAAGATATCAAATTTCTACCAAGATAACTCGAGGTTCCAACCAACAAGAATCCTAATGAACCTAAAAAAAGGATAATAGCCCAGCAGAAATTACTTGTTTTTCGAGCCCCCTTTATAGGTTCTATCCATATATGTTCTGATCGACAACTCATACTTGATCCCGTTGCTTTTTTGGAATTGAGAGAATACCCCAAATGAATTTGACTTTAGTCCGTTTGTTTCCGAAGTAACTCGCATCAACTAGCACTAGTTTGATGTGAACCTTTAGGAGTAATTCATTAAATTGGTTAGATCTAAACTAATAACATACCCTTCGTATTATCTCACTAAAGATAGCCACATACATATAGATAGACCAACGTTACAGTTCAGCCATCCGCCGATTCGGGTCTATTTGAAAATAGCTAGAACATAGCATTTTCTGGAGACATAAGAATTTTTCGGCGGAAGCCGCTTATACCATATTTATACCATATTTTGCTAAATGGATATCTGTGTTATGATACAAACGTCAATTGAAAAAAAAAAGAGATGAGATTTTGTGCCATCGGCTCTAAACAATCTTGTTTTTTTGAACATGAAGAAATAAAGAAGCCATTGCGATTGCCGGAAATACTAGGCCTACTAAAGGGACCAAAACAGAGGGAAAGTTAAGAGTTGTCATAGAATGGGTACCTCGATTTACTATTTGTACCTGTTATTATTATTTAGAATTTATAATATAATATATATCTTATTATATATAAGTATAAGGATATCTTACTTATTATAATTTGATAATTCTAAATTGAAATTATTATTACTTAATATCTATAGATATAAGTATCTATCTAAGTGAGTATATAATGTACTTTCTACATGAAGGATTTGAAAGGATATGGATGATATCTTATTTTATTCATTTTTTGCTCTTGTCTTCGAATTTCATTTATTAAGCAAAAAGTTTCTTAAAAATGAATAAAAATGAATTAGATTCTACTTATTTAGATTCTATTTATATTGAATTGAGGGGTTTGTTAGAATCCCATCCAGTAGGGATTCTTAGTCAAAATAGGATTATCGTAAGATATAGAAAGATAAAAAATTCTATATTTTCTAGAGTTTAATTATATATGACGAGAAGAAGATATTTTTTTTGCCTAATTATAAGAATTTCATCTTTTATCTTGTTAATAGAGGCTTCTTGATCAAATCAATAATAAGGAATATAGAAAAAGGAATATAGAAAAGGGGGCGGATTTTCGATTTTCTGTGACTTTTGATTCTTTATACAATTAGATCTTATGTCAACAAAGAAAACCCCATTCGTCTAATTTTGACTTGGATTCCGATAAACTAATTACTTGTTTGCTCAAAAAAATTGAACTTAATGTTTTAATTTTGATTCAAAGGAAAGAAAGTGTGGAGTTGAAATAACTCGCTCAGAACGCTTTTTAAAGGATTACGTGGTACGATTAGATCGAATAAGCCCTTCTGGAATAAATACTCAGCCGCTTGTGAACCGTCGGGTACTGTTTTATTCAGTGTTTGTTCAATTACTCTTTTACCCGCAAAGGCAATGTAGGCATTGGGTTCAGCAATAATGATATCCCCCAACATACCAAAACTAGCTGTCACCCCACCGGTAGTAGGAGATGTAAGGATTGGTACATAGAATAACTTTTTATTTGATTGATAATCATATAAAGCAGAAGATATTTTAGCCATTTGCATCAAGCTCAAACTTCCTTCTTGCATGCGTGCCCCTCCGGAAGCACACACTATAATAAGAGGTAGAAATTCTTTAGTAGCGTATTCAATCAAACGGGTAATTTTCTCCCCGACGACGGATCCCATACTACCCCCCATAAACTGAAAATCCATAACCGCAATTGCTACGTTAATACCGTCTAGTTGCCCTATGCCTGTTTGAACAGCCTCGGTTAATCCTGTCTTTCTTTGATAAGA